GGAAAATGACTACCGAAATTGCATTGTACATCCAGAATAGACCTAAGAAAACATGATCCCAAGCGGATACTTGACATGTTCCCCCTCGCCCAGGCCCGTCACAAGGGAATCGAAAACCAAGATTTGCTTTATCAGGTATCAAACGGGAACTGCGAGCAAATAAAACACCTTTCAAAAGTATTAATACAGTCACATGGATGGTAAATGCGTGAATGTGATGGACTAAAAAATCTGCGGTTCCTAATGGAATAGGTAACAAAGCGACTTTGCCGCCTACAGCTACTAACTCGCCACCTCCCCACGTTAAGCTGGTACTTGTTGTTGCACCAGGAGCTGTTACGCCAGGCGCGTCAGCATGGATATTTTGTACCCATTGAGCAAAGATGGGTTGTAATTGTATGGCGGTATCCGAAAACATATCTTGGGGACGGCCTAAAGCACTCATGGTATCATTATGAATGTACAAGCCAAAACTGTGAAAACCTAGAAATATACATACCCAGTTAAGGTGGGATATGATTGCATCGCGGTGTCTAAGTACCCGATCTAATAGATCGTTGTATCGAGTAGTTGGATCATAGTCTCTTACCATAAAAATGGCTGCATGTGCAGCAGCACCAACTATTAGAAATCCGCCAATCCACATGTGGTGTGTGAACAAGGAAAGTTGTGTACCATAGTCAGTAGCTAGGTATGGATAGGGGGGCATAGAGTACATATGATGAGCTACAACAATAGTTGTAGAGCCTAGCATAGCTAGGTTAAGAGATAATTGAGCATGCCATGACGTTGTTAGGATTTCATAGAGACCCTTATGGCCTTGTCCTGTAAATGGGCCCTTATGAGCCTCCAAAATATCTTTAAGTCCATGACCAATACCCCAGTTGGTCCTATACATATGACCGGCGATCAGGAAAAGAATAGCAATAGCTAAATGATGGTGCGCAATATCGCTCAACCATAGGCCACCAGTTATTGGATCTAATCCTCCGCGAAAAGTAAGAAATTCTGCGTATTTGGACCAATTCAAGGTGAAAAATGGGGTTGCTCCTTCGGCAAAACTAGGATAAAGTTGAGCCAAAAGGTCACGATTCAAGATAAATTCATGAGGAAGTGGTATCTCTTTAGGATCAACCCCAGCGTCAAGAAATTGGTTAATCGGTAAAGATACATGGATTTGGTGTCCCGCCCAAGAAAGAGACCCAAGTCCTAATAACCCCGCTAAGTGGTGATTCAACATGGATTCTACATCTTGGAACCAGGCCAATTTGGGAGCGGCTTTGTGATAATGAAACCAACCAGCAAAAAGCATTAACGATGCAAAAATCAATGCACCGATTGCGGTACAATAGAGTTGTAACTCACTAGTTATTCCTGATGCTCGCCAAATCTGAAAAAACCCGGAGGTTATTTGGATTCCTCGGAAACCCCCGCCTACATCACCATTCAAAATTTCTTGCCCTACTATTGGCCAAACTACCTGAGCACTGGGTCCAATGTGAGTAGGATCGCTTAGCCATGCTTCATAATTGGAAAAACGGGCACCGTGGAAGTACATGCCACTCAACCAAAGAAAGATAATGGAGAGTTGACCAAAATGAGCACTAAAGATTTTTCGAGAGATCTCCTCCAAATCACCGGTATGACTATCGAAATCGTGAGCATCAGCATGTAGGTTCCAGATCCAAGTGGTAGTATCAGGGCCCTTAGCTATTGTTCTTGAGAAATGCCCGGGTCTGGCCCATTCCTCAAAAGATGTTTTTACAGGATCCCTATCCACAACAATTTTAACTTCTGGTTCCGGCGAACGAATAATCATTAAGTCCTCCTCTTTCCGGACAAGACATACAAAGAGACCCGCCAACTGTCTTTTTAGTGAATCTTTGAAGGATAGATATTATGATTAGTCCTTTTCTTTACTATCTATCGCCCTTCTATTTTTTTTTTTTAGTTATTCACTGGAGCAATTATATATTGAAGTCAATCTGAGGCAAGTGTTCGGATCTATTATGACATAAGGATTAGGTGCCTAACGGACACTGGTTATCCTGGAAAATTATTTCCCGACGTAACAAAAAAAGATTTTTTTTTGAGGGTATAAGCCCTTATCTACATCTACTTTCCTTGAGTGAGCATAATATAAATTTTTTTATTTGATTTCAAATTCCAAGAAACTCATTAGAATTATTAAAAAGATCGTCCTGATATATTAGGTAGGGATATTTAGATTGCCCCCCTTTTATTTGCTTTATTATTTCTGTTCTAGAGCCTATCCCTATTGTTTATCCTTATGAAATATGATATAAAATCGAAGGTAGAAGAAAGGGATATAATGAAATTCTTGATTCGATCTTCCTACCAAAATTATTTGATTAATGGATCAACAACCAAACCACCCATTTTATGAAAAAGGAGAGTGGTCTTATTCAAATTCAAAGCGCTTCGTAATCTTCAACCAGTTCTGTGCTTCAATATAATTTCCCGGAGTAAGCGCTATAGCTTGTTTCCAATACTCAGCAGCTTGATCAAACCAAGCTTCCGCAATTTCCGAATCGCCCTGTAGAATGGCCTGTTCTCCTCGGTCGGAATAGGCAGTTCCTTCCCCTAGAACCGTACTTGAGAGTTTCCTACCTCATACGGCTCAGAAATTGCTATCTTAATTTCCCCTATCTTAACTGAATTCGATTTCTCCAAAATCGATCCAATTTCTTCTTGGGTTAAGCAGAAGAAGTTAATTACCTAAGTTTCAAACCCTAATTTTGATCAATAATCAGTTTGATCTTTTCTCCCACCTTCAGAAGAATGAAGCATAGATAGACCCATATCCTTCGTTCGAATTTTCTGAAAGGTAACTATCTCGGTTTCGTGTCTTTCATATATGAAATTTCTATAGAATCCTTGAAAAAGACTTTTTTCCATAAGAAAGAAAAAAGAACTTACTATCTTTGGGATCTGATACTACACCGCTGCTTAATCTTTTAGTGGATCGGCTCTATTACATAAGCAGATTCCTAAATTTTGCCCCATATCATGGTATAATTAAGCAGTTTTTTTTAGTTGTATCGACCCAGTCGCTCACTAATTGATCTTTACGGTGCTTTCTCTATCAATTTGAAACTTTATCCATAGAGTAGTAGTATAGGCTCTACTTTCTTCTTATTTTGATTCTCGTGAAGTGTTCTTCCTTCCTACAGCTGATAGGGCAAAATCGTTGTTTTGACGATCCCTATGTAGAAAGCCCTTTTCTAGTAAATACTAGAAAATTTCATCTTTTTTTTTCTTCTTTCTTTCTATAGTGGAGATAGTCGCACGTAATGACAGATCACGGCCATATTATTAAAAGCTTGCGGTAAGAAGGGGTTTCGTTCTAGCGCCCGGAAATAATATTCCAAAGCCTTTGTATGCTCTCCATTGCTTGTGTGTATAAGGCCGATGTTATATAGTATATAACTTCGATCATAGGGATCAATTTCTAGTCGCGTAGCTTCATAATAATTCTGCAAAGCTTCCGCATAATTTCCTTCGGATTGAGCCAACATCCGTTACGGTCGTTCATTCTATTCAAAAAATCTCCGTTCCAAAACCGTACATGAGGTTTTCATCTCATACGGCTCCTCCCTTCTGTACATAGTACTAAGCAAAAAATCTATAGAATGAAAATAGAATTAGTCCCATCTCATTATGGACCGAAAGGGGCTGGTATTTTTCCAAGAAATCTCTAGCCAACCTTCCCCCAAGAGGTTTTTCTTAACACCAATGAATTCTATTAATGCTAAAGGAAAACGATAGCTCCAGGAATTTCTTTGTTCTCAACGCCTCCTATTTAGAGGAATTAGCCACTTCAACGACCTTTGATGGTTATAAGGGTATCCAAAGTACAAACCTGATGGTTGTTTGCTATCCCAACCATTCTTCCCAACCCTGATACCGATCAGGAAAGGGCTAATTTATAACAAAGTTTTTCTCTTGTTGATTCCTATTTCGAGGTGTAGTGCTTTTCTCCCCTATGCTGCCTATTGGTCGTAGGATTGGCCTGTAATACAGAACCTATCCTGTAGGTGTAGCCTTTCGCTCAATACTCAAATCTACAATTGAAGCATCTAAGGCCACATCAATCGAGGATACACGACAGAAGGAATTGTTAGTTCACCTCACCTTCCCCAAGCGTGGGTTTCTTTTATTAATTTTGTTCTCTCTATGCGAACCCCCTCTCTTTCTCGTAAGACTGAGATGTAGGTAGGGCTAAAAAAAAAACAAAAAAAAAAAAGAGTCAAATCGCACCATCTCTATAATAAGTAAATGCCCTTTTTTCCCCTGAGGTTGTCGGAATTATTTGCAATAAAATATTGGCTACAATCGAGGAGGTCTTATCAATGAAATTTCCATTTATACGGGATCTAGGCATAATTCCCAATCCATTCTATATAGAATTCTTTTCATTCTATCACAAAATAACATAAAAACATTTGATTCTTATAAATCGATCCATATGCTCTAAATGGATAAGAGAGGTATCGATTTTCCGCTCAGCTCAAATTGTCTCCTTTTCCTTCTGTTTGGACAAAAAGAGATATGAAATATTTGACTAAGATTGGATTTCATTCCACTTTCCTATTTCTCAACAACAACTTCTCTCATGAGCTATTTCGCGTTTTCAAAGTCATTAATTATCCCATACTTTTTTTTATTTAGATTGTATGGCGTAACGTACCTTATGCAAATAGAATTCTAGGGTTCCTTTATTTTCTTATGGAATAATAAGAATTCTTCCATTCTCTTTTTATTTGGGTTTTCCCCAAAGAAAAACTTTTGAGGGAGTGGAATTCCTAGTAAAAAAAAAGAATTTTTCCAATAGAGCCATGGAATCCCCGAGCGGTTGTGGCTGTACCTGTACTGCAGGAATACGAAAACTCGCTATTCATTCAGTTTATTTTCCATAATAAGATTATGTAGGAGAGATGGCCGAGCGGTTCAAGGCGTAGCATTGGAACTGCTATGTAGACTTTTGTTTACCGAGGGTTCGAATCCCTCTCTTTCCGTTTCTCTTAATTCATCAACGTTACCGGTATCAAATCAAATAACAATTTATTTCAGCAATAATACCTTTATTTAATAGAAATTCTCTAAAGCAAATTAAATTACTTTGGTATGTAAAATACACATAGAAGAAATAACAAAAAAGAAAAAAGATCCTAAGGTTAATCTATTTCTGCTAGGTGAATGGGAAAATACGAATTAAGAGCCTTAGGTCAATTTAGTTCGGGGAAAGGGGAAAAAAATTCTATGAACCTTTCCTTTTTCGTTAAGTTCAAGTCTGACGAGAGTAATATTCTACAACTAACAACTCATTTATTTTGAGACCGACCCACTTTCTATCTAGGATTTTTTGTACTAGTCCTTTATATTGCAATGTATCAACCGTCAAATGCTTTGGCAATTTGCTCGGATCGGATGAAGCAATAGAATTTTGAACCAGACGTTTTGATCTTTGGTTATCCTTCGTAGTAATAATATCTCGGGGTTTGCAACGAAAACTTGGTATATCAACTATACGACCATTAACTAAAATATGTCTATGGTTAACTAATTGCCGGGCCCCAGGAATGGTTGAAGCCATACCCAATCGAAAAACAATATTATCCAAACGCATTTCAAGTAATTGTAGTAAAACCTGACCTGTTGACTTTTTTGCTTTTCCAGCGATATGTACATATCTAAGTAATTGTCGTTCTGTCAGACCATAATGAAAACGCAATTTCTGTTTTTCTTGAAGACGAATACGATATTGCTCTTTTTTCCCAGAATGGAATTTCTTTTTCAGATTACTTCCGGATTTAGGCGTTTTTCTAGTGAGTCCTGGTAAAGCTCCCAGACGGCGTATTTTTTTTAAACGAGGTCCTCGATAACGGGACATGAAGACTCCTTTTTTATTTTATTGAAATTACATTTTACACAATAAATTTCATTGTATTTACATTACAGAATACATCGAAATTAAAACTGAATTAAATTAAAGGATAAAAGAGTAAAATCTACTAAAGTACCACAAAAAATAGAATTTCATCAACATCTGGATTTTTTGTATATATATTATTTATTTTAATGTTTTGTATCTAGCAAAATTGTAAGGTAGAACGACATAATGGATCCTGGATTCTCCATTTAATTCGGAGAAAAAAAGAGATTCTTGTTCATGGAACATCGATAGAGAAAAAAGCCGACTATCGGATTTGAACCGATGACCCTCGCATTACAAATGCGATGCTCTAACCTCTGAGCTAAGTGGGCTTACATAACAGAAATAGTGTAACAAATAGAAATATATATAGGAAATCTTTAAAATGGCAGATCTTAATTATTAATCTTAGTTATTAACTAGTTCGAAATTTGAAATTCTACATTCTTAAATAGGATTATAGAATTTATTGAACTTTCTTTTTATTTCTCTAACTCGCAAATCGATTTTTCTAATAGAATCTATTCCTATTTCTATATTGAATTTGATTTCAGATATTTTCAATTTGATATGGCTCGGACGAATAATATAATACATAGAAAAGAATAATCTATATGAATAATAAAAAGAAAATGCGAATCTCTTGGCATTTTCATTCGAATATACATTTTTTGAAATTTTTTGTTTTTTTTTATTTGTTAATAATTTAAGGATTAATATTTCACTAAGGAAAAGAGAGAATCATAACAAATGAAATTTTTAATTCTGATTAGAAAAAAAAGAACGAATATCAAGCGTTATAGTATGATTTTGAATACTCTAAAAAAAGAAAGAAGGAGGTGGGGGAGAGAAAAACTTTTGGATATATTGATTCCGATTGAATTGCAAATATATCAACGGTAGAATCAATTCAATTCTGAATTGCAATAAGCGGGGTCTCTCGAATAGAGACGAGCTGCTAGACTACGTCGAATAATGAATTCAATGATTCAAAAAAAAAACTAAGAGATGGAGGAAATTACACAAGGAATCCGGGTTTCTAAAGAAAAGGAAAATGGGGATATGGCGAAATCGGTAGACGCTACGGACTTGATTGTATTGAGCCTTGGTATGGAAACTTGCTAAGTGGTAACTTCCAAATTCAGAGAAACCCTGGAATGAAAAATGGGCAATCCTGAGCCAAATCCCTTTTTTGAAAAACCTAGTGGTTCTCAAACTAGAACCCAAAGGAAAAGGATAGGTGCAGAGACTCAATGGAAGCTGTTCTAACGAATCGAGGTGTAATTACGTTGTGTTGGTAGTGAAACTCCCTCTAAATTAGAGAAAAAGGGGCTTTATACATCTAATACGCACGTATAGATACTGACATAGCAAACGATTAATCACAGAACCCATATCATAATATAGGTTCTTTATTTATTTTTTAGAATGAAATTAGGAATGATTATGAAATAGAAAATTCTGAATTTTTTTAGAATTATTGTGAATCCATTCCACTCGAATATTGAGTAATCAAATCCTTCAATTCATTGTTTTTGAGATCT